CTTTTGAAAGAAGCTATTCAGGAACAGATGGAACGCTTTATACTTCAGGAACAAGCATAAAGAAATTGATTATTTTTTTTAGAAAAAAATAGATGGAAATACATTGCGTCCAATAGGATTTGAACCTATACTAAAGGTTTAGAAGACCTATGTCCTATCCATTAGACAATGGACGCTTTTCATTCATTTTTATTTTGCTTCTTGTTTGAAAAAAATAGGATTGTCGGATTGTATGTGAGATTTTTTTAGGAATTGTATATTTAATTCAATCATGCATTAATTATTAATTAATATAGAGAGAATGAAAATAGCGAATATATAAGTATAAGTAAGAGTTTTATATATTCATTCTTTATATTTCTTCCTATTAATATTAATTAAGAAAGAAATATAAAGAATGAATATATGAATTAATCTATAAATTCGATAAGAGAGGGTCTAAAGCGGGTAGCGGGAATCGAACCCGCATCGTTAGCTTGGAAGGCTAGGGGTTATAGTCGACGTCGATTCAATTCAACATTTTTAACGTCTCTAATTCAAAACCGAACATGAAACTTTGGTTTCATTCGGCTCCTTTATGGAAGATGCATAAATTCTGAGATCTAAAAGATGTGAATGAAAATTCTACCCATAACATCTATGTTAGCTTTTTGTCTGAATATATTGAATTCAAAAAGACTTGCTTTCTAGATGATCCCGTTAGAGTAAGATAATTGTAACAATCTTTCTAGTTCCTTCGTTCTTTAAATTTCTATTTTTTAAAATCCTTAGAAAAAGTACTTTGTTCCCACCGAGCTAAAAAAAATATGTCGATGTCTCTAGTAAATCAAAGTCATCATTTCATAGCTATTTTGCTTCAATTTCTTCTCTATCAACTCAAAATTGAAGATTTAGTTACGGTTAGAAATACACTTTTATATCTTCCGCCATAGATCTTGATTCATAATTATTTAATTGGAAGTAGGAATCCAATTCACAAATTATGTTTCGCAATTTTAGAATCCAATTTGTCAATTTCGAATTGACCTTTGGATACAAATCACGAGAATTTCTATTTTTCCTCGAATAAGTCATTGAGAGGTAAAGGATTTCATCCTTTTAAGAAAAAAAGTTTTTAATCGGAATATAAATTAAACCGAGGGACCCCTTAACTATTAAGGGGATTAATAAAACGAATCACACTTTTACCACTAAACTATACCCGCTACAATATAATTATTGTATACAAATGAATCTTTTGTCGAACAGAGGTATTTGGCGTAATCAAAATAGGATCCTAAACGAATCATGAAAATTAGAGTGTTAACTTTATTTTTGTGTTCGCGGGATTAAATTAGGAAAAGATTAAATAACTAAAAAAAAATACGAATTTATTTCTTTTTACTGAAGTAATTTTGATAGAGACGATTCACTAAAAGCACTAAAATCATAACATAAAAATGCGTTGTGTAAGAGTCCAGAGTTTCTTTTGTTTATTATATATCTAGTTTTTATTACAAAAAATAGAAAAAGGTAGTAAAAGCAAATAATAAGAAATGAGACTTTCGAGTTGTTTTAATTTACTAACAAGTCCTTCCGTTTTCAAATCCGATAAAGGGTTTTATCTTTATCTGTCATTCGTTGTAACAAAAAAGGGCCTGGCTAGGTATTGGTATTGACCTAGCCAGCCGGGGCGTGGGAGTAAAAGAAAAGGGCCCCTTCGATCAAAATGAAAACAATTGGATCCTTTTAGCTCTTACTTTATTTAAATCTAAATTGAATTACTGATAAAAGTTATACACATCTAATCTATATAATAAAAAAATAGAAAGAAAGCCTTTTTTAATCCTTACTTTATGTGTAATGTAACATAGGAATTTGTTTTCAATTGGGAGAGATGGCTGAGTGGACGAAAGCGGCGGATTGCTAATCCGTTGTACAAGTTATTTGTACCGAGGGTTCGAATCCCTCTCTTTCCACCTCCCTCGATGATTTGATATTTGAATTTTATTTATCTTTCAAAAATTTCAAATCATTTTTTTCATTTTATTCTTCACGTCCAGGATTACGCCCTGGATCATTAGATAGGAATCCAAAGATGAAGAGAGAAACAAAGAATATCACTACTGTATAAACGAAAAGTTTGAGAGTAAGCATTACACAATCTCCAAGATCATTTTTTGGGGAAAAGGGGGAATAGATCGTCTTTTTTTTATACCACATATCCTAATCCTATTTTGACATCACGAAATGAAGTGCCTTCTAGAAATAGAAAAAATTGAGAATTTATGAAAATTCTTTTGTCATAAGAGTCTTTCATTACTAAAATTGCATTTCATATCCAAAATTATCTATTTTAGAAGACTCTGATACTAATAGGATTAGTGTCTTTCACTGGCAAACAAAATGGGATGATTTAGATTTCTTGCGTCTAGTCAAGAGTTTCTTTGAATTGAGGGTTCATTATTATGAGACTTATCTGATCCAATTGATAGAATTTTCGAAATAAATCCTGAATTTTATAGGATATAATATTCAAGATCTCAGCGAAAACTTACAGCAGCTTGCCAAACAAAGGCTAAGAGAAAAAAAAACAGAGGTATGATTGGCATAACATCTACAATCGGATTCAAAAAAGCATAGGCCTCCGGCAATTTGGCGAAGACAAAATGACTCGAATAAAGAGCCGAATTAATACAGATCAAACTAAAGATATTAAGCATAACAGACATTTTGTTCTTGGAGATAATTGAATTTTGATTGAGTTATTGATATGAAGTCAAAAAGAAGAAAGTAAGGTAGAAAAAATTCTTCTTTGTCTTTGAATTCACCCAATCAAAAACCCTCCCATTCTCAAATGGAATAGAAGAAATTCGACTTTCATACAATATCTTAATTGAATTATATGTAATGATCAATAAATTAAATTTTATTCTATATATATACACATATAAAAATCTTAGTAAGAATATATTTTCTAAATTCGATATTTATTTGTATTAGAATTGACTATCAACTAATACCAGCATTATTCTTTATTAGTGTCGAATAGAAATTTTAATGGGGCGTGGCCAAGTGGTAAGGCAACGGGTTTTGATCCCGGTATTCGGAGGTTCGAATCCTTCCGTCCCAGACCCTATTCCATTCTAAATCATCTAAATTTGATTAGAATAAGATTCTTGTGAACAACTTTCTATTTATGTTTAAAGGTCTAATATTGAATAGAATACAATTCTTATTTTTTTTTTGATTCCCAGAGAATTTATCGAAATATTACTGAAATATTAAGTTAAACAAAATATGAAAATACGTATATAAAACTAGGAAATGCATAGTCTATATGTATATATTATTATTGCTCTATAGTTCTATTTCAGTGAGAGTCGTTTTTCGTTGTGAAACAAAAATTTGAGGATTTCTTAAATTGAAAAAGACAAATTTCAATATTTAAACCATATTTAACACAAAATATCTATAAGATAGGAACTATTCTTTAATAGCGATTTGAGAAAATAAGAATAGAAATAATAAGGACTCAAGTCTTCCCTCCCATCAGTCTTTTTTATTCATTTCATAAAAATAAACGATAAAAAATTTAAATTATTCCTTTTTTATTTATATTTTTAGAATATAATAATTTTGATAATTAAAAAAAAATCTTGTATTTATACTATATACTATACAATAAAAAAAATTGGAGTTACGTTGAATTCGTGTTAAAACCTCTTCAGAAAAATTTCTATCCATCTATCTAGATGAAAAGTGATAGAGTACTATGTAACGAATGAACCAATGATTATTCACGATTCCATAATTGAATCAATTCCATACCGGTTCCAAATTAGAGAAATGTTATGGTAAAACTTCGTTTGAAACGATGTGGTAGAAAGCAACGTGCGACTTGAAAGACATGATCCATTGTGGATTTTTACATCCACCATTTTATATAAGAATGAAGGTGCTCTTGACTCGACATCATTTATTCTGTTTCACTACAAACCCATCGGGTTGTAATGGAAATAGTCGATGATGGAGCTCGAGTAGAAATTATTGATTCATTTCTCAGGGGCAAAGGTCTATGGTTAATGCCAATCAATAAATTGGAAGAACTTCGTAAGTATATCGTTGATAGAGAAATTGAAAGGGTTTCGCGTTTTCAATCTAAAATAAAATTTGTTGGAATTGAAAAAATTCTTTCCATACAAAGTTTATTATATGAGAATCAACCCTTTCTATGATTCTTTATTAAAAATCAATCGCAAAAAAAGGTATGTTGCTGCCATTTTGAAAGGATTAAGAATCACCGAAGTTATGTCTAAACCCAATGATTTAAAACAAAGATTAAAGGATCCCAAAACAAGAAAAGATCTTTTCCATTGTTTCCATAATTGTACCATAATAAAAATTCAAATAGATTTGAAATAAAAGAAACAAAAAAGAGAGGTTTCAAGACCACTCAATAAATGAAATGCTTAAATATTTTCCTTTAAGCCACTGGAGAGTTATCTAACTTGAGTTATGAGTACAAATGATTTTTTTTAAGGAAGTAAGAATAAAAAAGGGGGATTTCAACCATTTTTTTATAGACCCATTTGTGATTCTATACATTAAGTAGAACTAAAAATTATTTTGAATGAGCCGTACGAGGAGAAAACTTCTTATACGTTTCGAGGGGGGGTTACTTTTTTACATCTATCCCAATGAGCCGTCTATCGAATCGTTGCAATTGATGTTCGGTCCCGAAGAGAAGGACGAGATCTTCGGAAAGTGGGTTTTTATGATCCGATAAAGAATCAAACTTATTTAAATGTTCCTGCTATTCTATATTTCCTTGAGAAAGGTGCTCAACCTACAGAAACGGTTCAGGATATTTTAAAGAAAGCGGGGGTTTTTAAGGAGTTTCACTCTAATCAAACGAAATCAAATTAATTAAGGAAATAAAAAAAAATAATAGATTAAGGCTTGTATAAAACTATATAGGAGTTATCACTTCCGTAACTTTTTCTTTATCTCTTTGACTC